CAATTAAATTACAAAATAAGTAAAATAACCCCAGAAAAGAAAATCAAATAATTTAAAGACAACGGTAAAAATATCCTTCAAGTTAAATACATTAACTTATCATAACGATAACGAGGCAAAGTCCCCCGAACTCAAATAAAAGCAAAAACCATAAAAGTTAACTTTAAAAAAAAGAAAATAGAATATAAATCACAACCCAAAAATATAATACAACACAGAAGTCTTATAAAAATAATATTTATATACTCCGATAAAAAAATAAAAGCAAAGCCCCCACTTCTATATTCAACATTAAAACCAGAAACCAATTCTGATTCCCCTTCAGCAAAATCAAAAGGAGAACGATTGGTTTCTGCTAAACAAGAAGAAAATCAACAAAAGAATAATGGAAAAGAAAAAAACAAAAATCAAACATACTCCTGATACTTTATAAAATCCACAAAATTATAATTAAAAATAAAAATAAGCACACAAATTAAAATTAATGCTATACTTACTTCATATGAGATAGTCTGAGCCACTGAACGAATACCTCCTAAAAGAGCATAATTAGAATTAGATCTTCAGCCAGACAGTAAAACACCATACACTCCCATACCTGTACAACTTAAAAAAAATAAAACCCCGAAATTAAAATTATAAACGTTAACTAAATAAGGAAAAAGGACTCAAAGAGAAAAAGATAATACTAACATAAAAACAGGAGAAAAATAATAAATAATAAAATTTGAAAAATAAGGATAAGTCTGTTCCTTAAAAAAAAGTTTAATACCATCAGAAAAAGGCTGCAATAAGCCTATTAAACCCACTTTATTAGGACCTTTACGTAATTGGATATAACCTAAAACCCTCCGCTCTATTAAAGTTGTAAACGCAACAGCAACCAAAACACAAATTAAAGTTAAAATATAAGAAATAATAAACACTACTACCTGTAGAACAACACTACATAAGTAAATTCTAAATTTACCGCACTTATCTGCCAAAATAGTAATATAAATCAAAAACAAAAGAATTATTCCATACACCCGGTCCTTTCGTACTAAAATGTATAAACAATTTTAAGGATAGAAACTGACCTGGCTTACGCCGGTCTGAACTCAGATCATGTAAAAATTTAAAGGTCGAACAGACCTAGAAAGTAGACTTCTGCATCTACAACTTATTTTAATCCAACATCGAGGTCGCAAACTCCTTCATCAATATGAACTCTCCGAAGAAATTACGCTGTTATCCCTAAGGTAACTTAATCTTATAATCATAAATATATGGATCAAAAAAAACACTAATTAATGAAATCCTACAAATAGAAGTTAGTTAAATTCTAAAGTCACCCCAACAAAATAATTCCTCTAATTCAAATAATTTTAATCCCCAAATTATTGAAATATAAAACTATAAAGATCTATAGGGTCTTCTCGTCCTTTAAATAAATTTAAGCTTTTTGACTTAAAAATTAAATTCCTAAAATTAAATTAAAGAAAGTTAATATCTCGTCCAACCCTTCATTCCAGCCCTCAATTAAAAGACAAATGATTATGCTACCTTAGCACAGTTAAAATACTGCGGCCATTGAAATCCTCATTGGGCAGGTCAGACCTTAAATAAATAAACAAAAGGACATGTTTTTGTTAAACAGGCAGACACTAAATTTGCCGAGTTCCTATAATTTAATTCACTAAAATACTAATATAATCATTATTACAATAAATTATCCGTTAATTTAATCATTCAAGTATAAAAATAAAGAATACTAAATAAACATATTAAGGAAATCTTCTATAACGAAGTAAATGATGGCTGATTTCAAGCCTACTAAATTCCATAAAACTATTAACTTATATAATTAATCCTGAGCTTATCCCCAAGACTACTAGAATTTTAAAGCAAAGAGAATACAATACCCCTGAGCCCATAAATATTCCTAAATTAAATTTAATTCCAAGAAAACCAGATATTTAGGAACGAATGACATTTCATCACTATAATTAAATTATTAATAATTTTAACACATTAACTAACATACAATTATAGCTCTCCTAATTTCGGGAAACTTATAATAAATAAAGTAATTTGATCATCCCTGATACAAAAGGTACATTAAATTATAATTACTTATAATTAAAAATAATCAATCCTTCACAGTACTTTAAACTATAATAAAAAGAATTTTTTCAATAAAATATACTTAAAACAAAGTTATTTCTATTAATTAATTAATAATTTATAATATAAATAAGAATTTATTTTCAAATCAAGTTGATTTGCACAACTAACTTATTAATGTAAATAATAATATCCTCTATAGATTATGATTTGATATACCAGGCTCATTTTCCAATAAGCCTACTTTGTTACGACTTATCTCATTTTAATAAACGAGAGTGACGGGCGATATGTGCATAATTTAGAGCTAAATCAACTCCACATTCTAATAAAATTTACTCTCAAATCCAATTTCAAAGCAATATTCCATCATACTTCTCCATAAATACATTTAATGTAATCCACCTCTTCTTTATTATGGCTGCACCTTGACCTGACATTTTCTACTATAATAATTAATGAAAATACCCTAATAAGACATTCAATGACAGAGATATACAAGCTTAAATAAAGTAAAATTAATCGTGGATCATCAATTACAGGGCAGATTCCTCTGAACAGACTAAATTACCGCCAAATTCTTTTAATTTAAAGATCTTAACTATTAATACTAAGATTATAAATTCACAATTTATAATAATGGGGTCTCTAATCCCAGTCTCATACCAAATTTTCATATTTAATCATTCAAAACTACCTAACAAGAAATATTGATTTCACCCCAATAACTTCAAATTAAAGTAATTAATAACACAAACTAAATACAAACCAATAAAAATTTACTTGCCCCCATTGTGTAACCGCGACTGCTGGCACAACGTTAGTCAGAACTCTTCCATTTAACTAAATCTATACTTTTATAAAAAATAAAATAAAAAACTGCGATTATAAATTAATTCATCATTTAGATAAAATTATCACACTAAAATATACATGTACAATTAAAAAAAGGTAAATTTAATAAGCTAGAATCAAACTTTATGGAGGTTGTAACTAACCTACGGTACATTATCAATGTATCCCCCCTCCCTCTGTCTCCCCTGGCTCCGCCTCCCGTGGGGGGGGCTACGCTCAAGATTTTTTATATGTGATGAATATATTAGATATTGACTTACTATTAAATATTTTATATGGTTAAACTCTCACCTATTCGACTCTGGTTGTTATATTTCATGGAATACAACTACCATTCTCGATATGGTTATAATTAACATTCAGATGTTGCACCCTCATTTCTATTCAGCATAGAAATGACGTCTGGCTTTGCCCGTGTAATACACGTACACCATAATCATATATCCCTAGGATTCCCCAGTAGGAAAATATTTACATACCTATACCTGGTTCCTCTCCCATACACCGCTCTCTCTCCCATATGTTCCATATAGTGTCCTCTACCATGTCTCCCTTAGATAGTCTCATACCCGGATAGGATTGGGGGGGGGGGGTTCTATATATAAATTTATATATATATATAAATTTATTATATGTAGGTTAAAAACTTACATAAAACCTTAAAGCATGCTAGATTGAAACTAACATTCTGTGACTAAAAATCACATTAATATGCTTTATTTGTTATGCCCGAAACATTACAATTCCGGTACTTATAATTCTATTTTTGGCCCATAAAACAATCAAATTCAACATTATATTCTAAAAAACTTACTTTACAGTCAAGAATCATTACCTCCGGTACCTACTTTATTATCCAAAATTACCTAAAATAGATATCATGGTAAAATACATGGTCTGAAATCCAAAATTACCTAAAATAGATATCATGGTAAAATACATGGTCTGAAATCCAAAATTACCTAAAATAGATATCATGGTAAAATACATGGTCTGAAATCCAAAATTACCTAAAATAGATATCATGGTAAAATACATGATCACCCAGAACTTCATGTTCTATGGAACATGAAATTGGCCCTATTGAAATACTAAATTGACCTCTTTCTGGCAAAAAGGACCAGACCTATGTACCAAAATAATATTATTACACACATAATATATGTAATGTATTGACATTTTACACGATACATTCCAATAAACCCAGGAATAATCGAAAAAAGACCAACATAATATAGAACATGAAATTGGCCCTATTGAAATACTAAATTGACCTCTTTCTGGCAAAAAGGACCGGACATGCCTCAATAAAACAAATTAAACCCGACCAAGTACAAGCTAAAACAACAAAACCCAAACATTATCTTAAGTATTTAATTAAATACTAATATTATGCCCTGACAAATTAAAAATCAAATAATTACATAACCCCAATTTTGTAATAACAAAAAAAATTGGGGGAGAATAAGGTGCCTGAATAAAGGACTATTTTGATAGAATAGAACATGTAATAAATTACCCTTATTATATTTTATAGACTTAAACTATACCTTAAGAGATCAAAACTCTTCGTGCATCTTACACTAAAATATAAAAAGATAAGCTAAAAAAGCTTTTAGGTTCATACCCTAATTATAGAAGTAAAATCTTCTTCTTTTTAATCTTAAATAGTAGAATAATTCTATTTTTAACAACTATAATTACAGGAACAATAATTGTTATTAGATCTGAAACATGATTGGGAATATGAATAGGCCTTGAAATAAATTTAATTTCATTTATTCCCCTTCTATACAAATCTAAAAACATAGCATCATCTGAGAGATGTATGATTTATTTCCTAATTCAAAGCTTAGGATCAATATTAATACTTATATCTGTATTATTGAACTCTTCCATTATAATTTCTCCCATTATAGGGGAAGAGTTTATTAATATGGCCTTAATATTAAGAATAATGATTAAGCTAGGGGTCCCTCCCTTCCATTTCTGATTTCCAGAAATTTTGGAGAAAATATCATGAATAAGTTGTTCTATCTTAATAACATGACAAAAAATTGCACCATTATGTATTTTATCATACATTATTAATAGACCAATTCTTCCCATTATTATTATTCTATCAGTAACCGTTGGAGCTATTGGAGGACTAAATCAGACCTCCTTACGAAAAATTTTAGGTTATTCATCCATTAATCATATAGGATGAATAATCGCATGTATGAGGTTCAATAATGACTTCTGATTAAAATATTTATTTATTTATTCTATTATTGTTATTATAATAACAACCTTATTTAATTCATACTCATCATTTTTTATTAATCAAATAATTAACTCTAGACCTACCTATATAGAAAAATCCCTTATTGTTATCTTATTCCTAAGATTAGGGGGTCTACCTCCCTTTATTGGCTTTATACCTAAGTGATTAGTTATTCAATCCATAATTAATTCTAATAGAACCATATTAATGTTCATTATAATCATATCCGCTCTCATTACATTATTTTATTACCTACGACTTATTAGATCGACCCTTCTTATCTATTCCACTTCCATTAAATGGAATCAGAACAAAAAACTAAATCCCAATTTAACAATTATAATAATTATATTCAATATTTCCCTACCTGTAATTGCGATATTGAACTTCTAGCTCCTTAAAGCTTTAAGTTAAATAAACTATTAACCTTCAAAGTTAAAATTACAGGTATAAATGTAAGCTTTAGTAAAATTACTACTTCAGAATTGCAGTCTGATATCATATATTGACTATAAAGCCTGACAAAGGGTTCTTAACCATAAATAAATTTACAATTTACCGCCTATTAATTCAGCCACTTTATCCATGAATAAATGACTTTTCTCAACAAACCATAAGGATATTGGGACTCTATATTTTTTGTTCGGAGCCTGGGCTGGTATAATAGGAACATCCCTTAGATGAATTATTCGTATTGAACTAGGTCAACCAGGATCATTTATTGGAGATGATCAAATTTATAATGTTATCGTCACAGCTCATGCCTTTGTTATAATTTTCTTTATAGTTATACCGATTATGATTGGAGGATTCGGTAATTGATTAGTCCCCCTAATAATTGGAGCCCCAGACATAGCATTCCCACGAATAAATAATATAAGATTCTGACTCTTACCTCCAGCCCTTACCCTCTTATTAGTAAGAAGTTTAGTTGAAAGAGGAGCCGGAACTGGATGAACTGTTTATCCCCCATTATCAAGAAATATTGCTCACAGAGGAGCATCAGTTGATCTTGCAATCTTCTCTCTTCATCTAGCAGGTGTATCTTCAATTTTAGGAGCCGTAAACTTCATCTCCACAATTATTAATATACGGCCTGCTGGAATAACACCAGATCGAATCCCATTATTTGTTTGATCAGTTGGAATTACAGCACTTCTTTTACTTTTAAGTCTTCCTGTTCTAGCAGGGGCCATTACAATACTTTTAACAGACCGTAATTTTAATACATCATTCTTTGACCCTGCTGGCGGGGGGGACCCTATTCTATATCAACACCTATTCTGATTCTTTGGACATCCTGAAGTCTACATTCTTATTTTACCAGGGTTTGGGCTTATTTCACATATTATTGCTATAGAAACAGGAAAAAATGAAGCATTCGGGGCTCTAGGAATAATTTACGCTATATTAGCCATTGGTTTATTAGGATTCATTGTATGGGCACACCACATATTTACAGTTGGAATAGATGTAGATACACGTGCTTACTTCACTTCAGCTACTATAATTATTGCTGTGCCCACAGGTATTAAAATCTTCAGATGATTGGCGACACTTCATGGAAGAATAATTACATTCACACCAAGAATCCTCTGAGCCCTAGGATTTGTATTCCTTTTCACTATTGGTGGACTTACCGGAGTAGTTTTAGCAAACTCCAGTATTGATATTGTACTTCACGATACATATTACGTTGTAGCTCACTTCCATTATGTATTATCTATAGGAGCCGTATTCGCAATTATAGGAGGAGTAATCCAATGATACCCATTATTTACAGGAATAACAATAAACCCACATTGATTAAAGATTCAATTCCTAATTATATTTGTTGGAGTAAATTTGACTTTCTTCCCCCAACATTTCCTAGGACTAAGAGGGATACCCCGACGATACTCTGATTACCCAGACAGATTCGTTTGCTGAAATATTATCTCTTCAATTGGAAGATCAATTTCATTAATCGGTATTTTCCTATTTTTATTTATTATTTGAGAAAGCATGGCCTCTAAACGTCAAGTAATTTTCTCAGAAAGACTATCTACTAATGTAGAATGATTCCAAAAGTATCCGCCAGCAGAACACTCATACGCAGAAATTCCTATTATCTGTGCCTCTTAATGTGGCAGAATTAAATGCAATGAACTTAAGCTTCATTTATAAAGAATCTTCTTTCATTAAGAATAGCTACATGAAGAAACTTAGGTACTCAAGATGCTAATTCACCATTAATGGAACAATTGATTTTTTTCCACGATCATACCCTTATAATCCTAACTATAATTACCATTCTAGTGGGATATATAATAATCACTGTACTCTTTAACAAATTAATTAACCGATATTTACTCGAAGGACAAACCATTGAATTAATTTGAACAATTCTACCAGCCTTCACTTTAATTTTTATTGCACTCCCAAGACTACATATTTTATATTTAATAGATGAAGTTAATAATCCATCCGTCACAATTAAATCTATTGGGCACCAATGATACTGAAGATATGAATATTCAGACTTTAATAATGTTGAATTTGATTCATATATAAAACCCCTCAATGACTTAGAAATAAGAGACTTCCGTCTCTTAGACGTAGATAACCGAGCAGTTTTACCCATAAATACACAAATCCGTATTCTTGTTACAGCCGCCGATGTTATCCATTCATGAACAATTCCTAGATTAGGGGTTAAAATTGATGGAACACCAGGACGATTAAACCAAGGTAGAATTTTTATTAATCGTCCTGGTCTTTTATTTGGACAATGCTCAGAAATCTGCGGAGCAAATCATAGATTTATACCTATTGTTGTAGAAAGTGTATCAACAAATCAATTCATTAATTGACTGAAAAGTAATTCATTAAGTGACTGAAAGTAAGTAATGGTCTCTTAAACCAGAATATGGTAATTAACAACTACCCTTAATGAAGAAATTAGTTTAAATAAAACATTAGATTGTCAGACTAAAGATATTAATTTAATATTTCTTAATCCCACAAATAGCCCCCACTTGATGAACACTCATATATCTCACATTCATTAGATCTGTAATCATTATATGTATTATCCTATACTTCCACTCATTTAATATACCTAGAACTAAGCAACAGAGTGGGCCGAGCAAAAAAAGAATTAATTGAAAATGATAACAAATCTATTCTCCGCATTTGACCCTGTAACTTCTATAAACCTATCCCTTAATTGAATAAGAACATTTATAGGATTCCTATTAATTCCATCAACCTACTGAATATTACCCTCCCGATATAACTCCTTAATCAAACTAATCCATATTAAACTTCACCAAGAATTTAAAATACTTCTTGGGCCAAGAAGAAAAGGAGCATCTATTATCTTCATTTCATTATTTACCTTTATTCTATGTAATAACGCCTTTGGACTTGTACCCTATGTATTCACTAGCTCAGCTCATTTAATTTACACAGTTTCATTAGCCTTACCATTATGAATATCTTTAATAGTATTTGGCTGAATCAACCATACTCAACATATATTAGCCCACTTAATCCCAGAAGGAAGCCCTGCCCTGCTTATACCACTAATAGCTTGCATTGAAGCTATTAGAAATATTATTCGACCAGGATCACTATCTGTCCGATTAACAGCAAATATAATTGCAGGGCATACTCTTTTAACCCTTCTAGGGGATGGATTAATAAACACACCATCCCATTTAACTGTTATAGTTATAATTTGTCAAACCTTACTAATACTATTTGAAACAGCCGTAGCATTCATTCAAGCATACGTATTCTCTGCACTAAGAACACTATACACTAGAGAAGTAGCCTATGAGATCACACAACCACCCTTATCACTTAGTAGATTATAGACCCTGACCCCTTACAGGATCAATTGGAGCAATAACCATTACATCAGGAATAATTATATGATTCCATAAAAATGACATTAGTCTTTACTTATTAGGAGTACTAATTATTGTTCTCACAATAATTCAATGATGACGTGATATTACACGAGAGGGAACTTATCAAGGTAAACATACTATTGCAGTAACCAACGGCCTTAAGTTAGGAATAATTTTATTTATCATTTCAGAAGTATTCTTCTTTATTTCATTTTTTTGAGCATTCTTCCACAGAAGTTTATCCCCAACTATTGAAATTGGAATAACTTGACCCCCAAGGGGGATCCTGACATTTGACCCAATACAAATCCCAATATTAAATACTATAATTTTACTATGTTCAGGCATCACAGTTACCTGAGCACATCATAGATTAATAGAAAGAAACCACTCCCAAGCCACTCAGGCGTTATTCATCACAGTAATTCTAGGCCTATACTTTACCATTCTCCAAGGCTTTGAGTACTATGAATCAAGATTCACAATTAGTGACTCAATTTATGGATCCTGCTTCTTTATAGCAACTGGATTCCATGGAATCCATGTTATTATCGGGACTACCTTCCTAGCCGTATGCCTAATACGACATATTATATGCCATTTCAGAAGATGACACCACTTTGGATTTGAAGCAGCTGCATGATACTGACACTTCGTCGATGTAGTATGATTATTCTTATACATCTCAATTTACTGATGAGGTAGTTAACTCCCTTAGTATAAAAAGTATATTTAACTTCCAATTAAAAGGTTTAATATTTAAAGAGAGTAATCCTTAAAATCATTCTATCAGTAACCGTTGCATTAATTATCTCAATAAGATTAATTATCATCTGCACAATTATTTCCAAGAAATCCATTCTTGACCGAGAAAGGATGTCACCATTCGAATGTGGATTTGATCCTAAAAGATCTTCACGAATGCCTTTTTCAATCCAATTCTTCCTAATTGCTGTTCTATTCCTAATTTTTGACATTGAAATCGTAATTATTTTACCCATAATTATTACTCTTAAATCAAGATCTCTAATAACCTGATTCATTACTGTTACAGTATTCATTAGTATTCTCCTAGCCGGCCTATACCATGAATGAAATAACGGAGTACTAGATTGAGCAAACTAAAGGGGATGTAGTTAAATATAACATCTAATTTGCAATTAGAAGGTACTTTTTAGTCTTCCTCACAAAAAGTAGTGAAGTAAAAAATTACATTTAGTTTCGACCTAAAAATAAGAGATTTCCCCTCCTTACTTATTTAATTGAAGCCAAAGAAGAGGCTTTTCATTGTTAATGAAAGAATTGATCCATAATCCAATTAAAAGAGAATGGAGGACCTAAAAGAAGCTGCTAACTATCTTTTAAAGCGGTTAAATTCCGTTTTTCTCTTTGTTCATATAGTTTACAAACAAAACATTTCATTTTCAATGAAAAAAGGGGAAACATCCCTATGAACTACTCGAAAAGGTAGCCCTTATACAAGTATCTTCAATACTTTGCTTTAAATTTAAGCTATTCGAGTTAAACTAAAGAAAAAATAACAATTAATACAAAAACTAATATAAAAATCCTAACATTATTAAACTGATAGTAATTTACTAATTTTCTAATTAAAGAACTTAAAAACAGAAAAGAGTTAGAAACAAGATATTCTCCCCAACCACCATCCATAACCTCAGAATACCCCTTAGATAAATATAGAAAATTACTATAAATTATAATAGTTCTAAAATAAGGCATAAATCATATGGAACCTCTATAAAAAGAAAACAAATAAAACCGCTGTGAAAGAAGGGGTCCCCCTAAATTAGATATAGAAAATTCATAACCCAGTCATCCCCCCATTAAAATAAAAATTAAAGGCATTAATTTCAAATAAAAAGGCAAAACAACCAAAAAAGGAACAGAAAAAACTATCCATCTCAATATTCTCCCAGCAGAAATAGCTAAAACAGAAAGAACAATTATAGACTTCATTATAATTTGATCCTCTAAATAACCTTGACATCTATACACATTTACATGATAAAATAAAGTATAATAAATAACACGAAAAGTATAAGAAACAGTTAAACCAATAGATATAAAAAAAATCATAAAAACAAAAAAATTATAACCCGAAATCATCATTATTTCAAGAATAATGTCCTTAGAATAAAACCCAGACATAAAAGGTATGCCACACAAAGACATATTCGAAATACAAAAGCAAGTACAAGTAAAAGGCAAATGATTAACTACTATACCCATATGACGAATATCCTGAGAATCTCTTATACAATGAATTATTAAGCCTGCACATAAAAAAAGTAAGGCCTTAAAAAAGGCATGAGTTAATAAATGAAAAAAAGCTAAAACAGGATAACCAATAAATAAAACAGACATTATCAAGCCCAATTGACTAAGAGTAGATAGAGCAATAATCTTTTTCAAATCAAATTCAAAATTAGCACCTAAGCCCGCTATAAACATAGTTATCATTGATAAAGTTAATACAAATGAACAATTTAAATTCTGAATTATATCAGAAAAACGGATCAATAAATAAACACCGGCAGTAACCAGAGTTGAAGAGTGAACTAAAGAAGAAACAGGAGTAGGAGCAGCCATTGCTGCCGGCAATCAAGAAGAAAAAGGAATTTGAGCTCTCCTAGTAAACCCAGCTAAAATAATTAAAGAAACAAGATAAAACTCCCAAAAATCCCATATACCCATATAATAAATATAATGCCATCTTCCATAATTTAATATCCAAGCAATAGATAACAAAATAGCAACATCACCAACTCGATTAGTTAGAATAGTTAATATACCTGCTGAGTAGGACTTATAATTCTGAAAATAAATAACTAAACAATAAGAGACAAGACCCAAACCATCCCAACCAATTAAAATACTTATTAAATTAGGTCTAATAATTATTATTATTATAGATAATACAAATAAAATAACTAAAAAATAAAATCGAACCCTATCTAAATCAGAACCTATGTAACTTTCTCTGTAATAAATTACCATAGAAGAAATAATAAAGACACAACCAACAAAAATTAAAGATATTCAATCAAATAACAAAGTTATAGTCACTACACAACTATTTAAAGACAAAATTTCCCAATCTATAAAAACAACATAATCCCAAATTAAATACAAACAACCAACAAAGAAGAAAAAAATTCCTGATACAAATAAAATTAAAGAACCTAAAAGATAAACAGATCATTTATTTAACACGACTCAAGATCACAAACGATACCAATAACTCCACAAATTATTATTCTACTTAAACTACTTGAGTAAATTAAAATCAAAGAACAAAAATATCACTCCTTAAAACAATTAAATTTAACGGAAGTAAATGAAACAAAATCAAAAGATACTCCCGAAAAGAATTAAAATTAAATTTAGTCAAGCCTCTATAAACTATGCCATGCTGCACATAAGAATACAAATAAATTCTGTAACAGCATCTTAAAAAAGACGAAAAACCTAAAAAAAGAAAACTTATAGAACTCCACCCCATAATACCATTAATAAGTATCAACTCACCCAATAAATTCAATGAAGGAGGGGAAGCTATATTATTAGATCTCAAAATAAATCAAAATAAAGAAAGAGAAGGCATAAATACAATAAGGCCCTTATTAACAACAAGTCTCCGTCTAGAAACACGCTCATAAACAATATTAGCTAAACAAAAAAGTCCAGAAGAACATAAACCATGACCAATTATTAAAACTAATGAACCTCACAAACCTCAAGAATTCATCGAAAAAAGACCACATAAAACCAAACCTATGTGAGCAACAGAAGAATAAGCAATTAAAGACTTTAAATCAACCTGATATAAACATAAAAATCCAATTAAAAAAGTACCATAAAGTCTCAAACCAATAAAAACATAACTATATTGAAATAAATATTCATAAATAAAATTAGACACCCGTATTAAGCCGTAACCCCCAAGCTTAAGTAAAACACCAGCCAAAATTATAGAACCCGCAATAGGAGCTTCTACATGAGCCCTAGGAAGCCAAAAGTGAACAAAAATCATAGGCATCCTAACTAAAAAAGCCATAATTATGGAGATAAACAAGTAAAAATTACAATCTATCTCAATCAAAAAATAGAAGACTCTACAAGCTTCCCTTCAAACATAAAAAATACCTAACAATAAGGGCAAAGAAGCAAATAAAGTATAAAACAACAAATAAAACCCCGCTCTTAGCCGTTCAGGCTGATAGCCCCAACCAAAAATCAAAAACAAGGTAGGAATAAGAGAAGACTCAAAAAATAAATAAAATAAAAATAAATTCTCAGTAGAAAAAGAAAGAATCAAAAAAAGCAATAAAAAAACATTCACAACTAGAAACTCCCTTCTATGATTATTATTCCTATTAACCCCATAACTAGCAATAATTATTAAACAAACAATCCAAAAACTTAAAAAAACTATACATATAGACAAAATATCACCCCCAAAAGAATATCTAATTATAACATAATAATTAAAAAACCAGAAAACATTTAAATAATAAAATAAACCCACTAACAAATAAAAAACTAAAAATCACCACATATTCAATAAAGATAAAGGGATCAAAAAAAGCAAATAAAATAATATTCTTATCATCCCAAAATAGAAAGACTAGAAATATTGTCATTACCATGACAACGAATCATTCTAACAAGAACACCTAATCCCATAGCACCTTCACAAACTGCAAAAGTTAAAAAAACTAAAATATAATAAAACCCCAAATCAAATAACGCCAGAAAAGAAAAAAACAAAAAATATAGAGACAAAACCAAGAACTCCAATCTCAATAAAGTTAATAACAAATGCTTACGCAAAGAACAGAAAACAATTAAACCCGAAAAAATTATAAAAATCAAAGAAACATAACAAAAAATATTCATAAGTTTTAATAGTTTAAAAAAAATAATGATCTTGTAAATCATAGATAGACATAATCTTTAAAACTTCAGTAAGAAGGAATTTAAACCTCATCATTAATCCCCAAAATTAATATTTTAATAAACTACCTACTGAAAATGACATCAATCTCTCTAATCTCTGTTACTGCCAGAATTACCTTCCTATTAACTAAACACCCCCTTAGAATAGGGTTAACCTTAATTATTCAAACTATCTTAGTGGCTATAATAACAGGACTAATAATCAATATATTTTGATTCTCCTACATCCTTATTATTTCCATACTAAGAGGGATACTAGTTCTATTTATCTACATAGCAAGAGTGGCCTCAAATGAAAAATTTCACACAACATGATCTATAATTCTATATATACTGCCGCTGACCATCTCGTCCGTCATCCTCTTCTTTATTGTGGACCAATTAGAAACTGAAAGAATGTGGTCCACAATAAAAAAGAACACCCTCGGGGCCGAGCAGCTAATTAGACTAAACAAATTATTTAATTTAAATAATATATCCATTACCCTACTCCTCGTCTCTTATCTATTCTTAACAATAATTGCTGTTACTTATGTAACAAATATTCATGAAGGACCTTTGCGGTCAAAAAACTAATGAACAAGCCATTACGTAAAACCCATCCTCTATTTAAGATTATTAATAATTCGCTTATTGATTTACCTGCCCCCTCCAATATTTCCTTATGATGAAATTTCGGATCCCTTCTAAGATTATGTCTAATAATTCAAATCATTACAGGTATTTTCCTAGCAATACATTATACAGGAAGAATCGAATTAGCTTTCAGAAGAGTAGTTCACATTTGTCGAGACGTCAATTACGGTTGACTTCTCCGAAATCTCCATGCAAATGGAGCATCCTTGTTTTTTATTTGTTTATATCTCCACATTGGTCGAGGTATTTATTATGGTTCATATAAACTTCTAATAACCTGAATAATCGGAGTACTACTTTTATTTATTATTATAGGGACCGCCTTCCTAGGATATGTCCTCCCATGAGGACAAATATCACTCTGAGGAGCAACAGTAATTACTAATCTTTTATCAGCTATCCCTTATTTAGGAAACGAACTAGTCAAATGATTATGAGGGGGATTTTCCGTTGACAATGCTACCCTCACTCGATTTTTTGCCCTACATTTCCTTCTACCCTTTATTATTGCTGCACTAGTTATAGTACACCTACTATTTTTACATCAAACAGGTTCAAGAAACCCGCTAGGATTGAACAGAAATTTTGACAAGATTCCATTTCACCCATACTTCTCTATCAAAGACTTAATAGGAGCAATATTAACCCTTATATTTTTTATTCTTCTCAATTTATGAGAACCACGAATTCTGGGAGACCCAGAAAACTTCATCCCAGCAAATCCCTTAGTTACACCTGTACACATTCAACCAGAATGATATTTCCTATTTGCCTATGCCATTTTACGATCCATCCCTAACAAATTAGGAGGTGTAATTGCAATAGTTGCATCCATTGCAATCATTCTTATTCTACCATTTACTAACAAAAGAAAATTCCAAGGACTATCATTTTACCCAATAAATCAAATCATATTCTGATTCCTAGCTGCTATTCTAATTTTATTGACATGAATTGGAGCTCGGCCGGCTGAAGAGCCCTTTATCCTAACAGGCCAAGTCCTAACTGTTTTATATTTCTCCTACTTCATTATTAACCCTATTACATTAAAATTTTGAGATAAAATCACTTAGTTAATTAGCTTATAAAAGCTTATATTTTGAAAGTATAAGAAAAAGGTTAACCCCTTTATTAACTTATATAAAAATAATTTATCACAAGGACTATCATTTTACCCAATAAATCAAATCAAATTTAATCTTCAAATATCATCACTTCACTTAAATTAATCATTAGTTCTCTTAAAAAGATTCAAATAAGTCGATACCCATAATACTCTTATAATTATTCTTTTTAATTCACTAAAAAGAATGCTAAGAATAGCCCCC